ATAACAAAAACCTTTAAATTAATTTTTATATCAATCTTATTAATCAGAACAATAATCTCCATTTCATCATACTCATGATTTGGAATATGAATAGGTTTAGAAATTAATCTAATTGCAATTATTCCAATTTTACAAATAAATAATAATTATTTATCAGCTGAATCTTCAATTAAATATTTTATTGTTCAAGCAGTAGCATCAACTATAATTCTAATATCAATTATTATTAGATCTTTTAAAAGAAAAATTTTATTCAATGAATTGAGTTCATCATCAATTTTAATAATAAATTTAAGACTTCTAACTAAAATAGGAATAGCTCCTTTTCATTTTTGATTCCCTGAAGTCCTTGAAGGATTAAGATGAATAAATTGTATTCTTATTTTAACATGACAAAAATTAGCTCCTATAGTTTTATTAATATACAATATAGAATTTTCAAAAATTTTCATTATCATTATTATTATAGGTGTTATTATCAGAGGAGTAATAAGCTTTAATCAAGTTAGAATCCGTAAGCTAATAGCTTATTCATCAATCAATCACATAAGATGAATAATTAGATCAATACTTGTATTAAAAACAATTTGAATAATTTATTTCTTAATCTATTCTTTAATAACATTAAATATTTTAATAATTTTAAATTATTATAAAATTTTCTTTCTTAATCAATTATTTCAAACAATAAATAATTTCACATCAATAAAATTTTTCTTTATTCTCAATTTTTTATCACTTAGAGGAATCCCACCATTTATTGGATTTTTTCCCAAATGATTAACCATTCAAATACTTACTAATGAAAAAATATATTTTTTAACTTTTATTATAGTTATTTTCACCTTAATTATAATTTTTATTTATATACAAATTTCCATTTCATCATTAATATTAAGAATTAATGAAAATAGATGAAAAACTAATATTTTTAATAAATCAATAACAATAATAACATTAAATTTCATTTTAATTTCTAGATTAATTATAGTAACTTTATTATTCAATTTAAATTAAGGATTTAAGTTATATAAACTATCAACCTTCAAAGTTGTAAAAAAAGATTATCTTTAAGCCTTAGGTTTAAAAATATCTTATTTACCTTTAAATTTGCAATTTAAAATCATTATTGAATATAAAACCTAGTAAAAGAAGATTAACTTCATAAATAAATTTACAATTTATTGCCTAAATTCAGCCATTTTACTAAATAAATGATTATTTTCTACAAATCATAAAGACATTGGAACACTTTATTTTATTTTCGGAGCATGATCTGGTATTTTAGGAACTTCTCTTAGAATACTAATTCGAACTGAACTTGGTAACCCCGGAACTCTTATTGGAAACGATCAAATTTATAATGTTATTGTCACTGCTCACGCATTTGTAATAATTTTTTTTATAGTTATACCACTAATAATTGGAGGATTTGGAAATTGACTAGTACCTCTTATATTAGGAGCTCCAGATATAGCCTTTCCACGATTAAATAATTTAAGATTTTGACTTTTACCTCCTTCTTTATCTTTACTTTTAATGAGAAGAATTGTAGAAAATGGTGCAGGAACTGGATGAACTGTTTACCCTCCTCTAGCAAGTAATATTGCTCATAGAGGATCATCAGTTGATTTAACTATTTTTAGTCTTCATTTAGCAGGAATCTCCTCAATTTTAGGAGCTGTTAATTTCATCTCAACAATAATTAATATACGATCACCAGGAATAAAATTAGATCAAATACCTTTATTTGCATGATCAGTAATAATTACAACAATTCTATTATTACTTTCATTGCCAGTTTTAGCAGGAGCTATTACAATATTATTAACAGATCGAAATTTAAATACTTCATTTTTTGACCCTGCAGGAGGAGGGGACCCAATTCTATACCAACATTTATTTTGATTTTTTGGCCATCCAGAAGTATATATTCTAATTTTACCAGGATTTGGAATAATTTCTCATATTGTAACTCAAGAAAGAGGAAAAAAACAAACTTTTGGATGTATTGGAATAATTTATGCTATATTAGCAATTGGAATTCTAGGTTTTTTAGTATGAGCTCATCATATATTTACAGTAGGAATAGATGTTGATACACGGGCATATTTTACCTCAGCAACTATAATTATTGCAGTTCCCACAGGAATTAAAATTTTCAGATGATTAGCTACTCTTCATGGAACAAAAATCATCTTTTCTCCACAAATACTATGAACATTAGGATTTATTTTTTTATTTACTGTTGGAGGATTAACTGGAGTAATTTTAGCTAATTCATCTATTGACATTATTCTTCATGATACTTATTATGTAGTAGCCCATTTTCATTATGTTTTATCTATAGGAGCAGTATTTACTATTATAGCAGGAATAATTCACTGATTCCCATTATTTACTGGAATTTCTTTAAATAAATTTATATTAAAAATTCAATTCATTTCTATATTTATTGGAGTAAATTTAACCTTTTTTCCTCAACACTTTTTAGGATTGAGAGGAATACCTCGTCGCTATTCTGATTATCCTGATGCTTACTTATCATGAAATATTGTATCCTCAATTGGATCTATAATCTCAACTATTAGAATCATATTTTTTATTTTTATTATTTGAGAAAGATTAACTTCTTTACGAAAAAATATTTTTTATCTTAATTTATCTTCATCTATTGAATGATTGCAAAAAACCCCACCAGCTGAGCATTCATATGATGAACTTCCAATAATTAATAATTAATCTAATATGGCAGATTAGTGCAATAAATTTAAGATTTATATATAAAGTTAAACTTTTTTTAGAAATAATGGCAACTTGATCAGATTTTTATACTCAAGATAGATCTTCACCTTTAATAGAACAATTAACATTTTTTCATGATCATACATTAATAATTTTATTAGCTATTACTGTAACAATTGCTTATTTAATATCAACAATTTGTGTTAATAATTATACTAATAAATTTTTACTTGAAAGACAGATAATTGAATTAATTTGAACAATTACACCAACAATCATTTTAATTTTTATTGCTTTACCATCTTTACAATTATTATATTTACTAGATGAAATAAATTTACCCTCTATTTCAATTAAAACTATAGGACATCAATGATATTGATCTTATGAATTCTCAGATTTTAAAAAAATAGAATTTGATTCATACATAATTACAGAAGAAAAAAATAATTTTAAATTTCGATTATTAGATGTTGATAATCATTTACCAATTCCTTTTAAATCACAAATCCGGATAATTGTCTCATCAACTGACGTAATTCACTCATGAACTATTCCTTCAGCAGGTATTAAAATTGACGCTACTCCAGGACGTTTAAATCAAGTAGCTTTTTTTGTTTCTCGTCCAGGAATTCTTTTTGGTCAATGTTCTGAAATTTGTGGAACAAATCATAGATTTATACCTATTGTAATAGAAAGTATTAGACCTAAATCTTTTATAAACTGAGTAAAAAATTTCTCATTAGATGACTGAAAGCAAGTACTGGTCTCTTAAACCATTAAATAGTAAGTTAGCATTTACTTCTAATGAAAAATTTAGTTAAATTATAACATAAACTTGTCATGTTTAAATAATTATTATAAATAATAATTTTTAATTCCACAAATAGCACCTTTAATATGAATAAATCTTATAATTATTTTTATTTCAACATTTTTAATTATTAATTCAATTAATTATTTCTCATTTAATTATAATTCAAAAAATATTAAAATAATTAAAAAAGTAAAATTAACCAATTGAAAATGATAACAAATCTATTTTCTACATTTGACCCATCAACAAGAACTAATCTATCACTAAATTGATTAAGAATCACATTAAGAATAATATTTCTACCAATAATATATTGATTAATTCCTTCACGAATAAATTTATTATGAATTAAAATTTTATCATATTTAAACAAAGAATTTAAAATTTTATTAAATATTAATAAAATAAAAGGAAGAACATTAATTTTTATTTCATTATTCTCATTTATTTTATTCAATAATTTTTTAAGATTATTCCCTTATATTTTTTCAAGAACAAGTCATATAGTTTTAACTTTATCATTAGCTTTACCTATATGATTAAGATTTATAATTTACGGATGAATAAATAATACAATAAAAATATTTGCACACTTAATTCCTATTGGAACACCTCCAGTTCTTATACCTTTTATAGTATGTATCGAAACAATCAGAAATATTATTCGACCAGGAACTCTAGCTATTCGGCTTTCAGCTAATATAATTGCTGGACACTTATTAATTACTTTATTAAGAAATGTAGAAACTAAGGCATCTTTATTAATATTAAATATTCTTATTATTACACAATTAATTTTATTAACTCTCGAATCAGCAGTAGCTATTATTCAATCATATGTTTTTTCAATCCTAAGAACTTTATACTCAAGAGAAGTAAATTAATGTCAAATAAAAAAAATCATCCTTATCATTTAGTAGAAATTAGACCATGACCAATTTTAAGAGCTATAACAGCATTATCAATAATAATAGGAATAATTAAATGATTTCATTTAAATAATATTAATCTATTAACGCTAAGTTCAATTATTATATTAATAATTATAATCCAATGATGACGTGATATTGTACGAGAAAGAACTATACAAGGACTACACACCTTAAAGGTTACTTTAGGAATACGATGAGGAATAATTTTATTTATTACATCAGAAGTATTATTTTTTGTTTCTTTTTTTTGAAGATTTTATCACAGAAGATTATCACCTTCAGTAGAATTAGGAATAATTTGACCCCCTTTAGGGATTAAGCCATTCAATCCTTTAAATATTCCTTTGCTGAACACTTTAATTTTACTATCTTCAGGAATTACAGTAACATGAGCTCATCACAGATTAATAGAAAACAATTTTAAACAAGCATTTAATAGATTATTATTAACAATTATTTTAGGAATTTATTTTTCTATACTCCAAGCATATGAATATATAGAATCTAATTTCACTATAGCTGATTCAATTTATGGATCAACATTTTTTCTAACTACAGGATTCCATGGTTTACATGTAATTATTGGAACATTATTTTTAACAACTTGTTTAATACGACATTATTTTAACCACTTCTCAAGAATTCACCATTTTGGTTTCGAAGCCGCAGCATGATATTGACATTTTGTTGACGTTGTATGATTATTCCTCTATATTTCCATTTATTGATGAGGAAGATAAATTTATATAGTATAAAAATTATTTTTAACTTCCAATTAAAAGATCTATCTAATTAGTATAAATAATCTTAATAATATTAACTATGTCAATTTTTATCATAACATTAAGATTTTTAATAATAATAATAGCTTCATTATTATCAAAAAAAACTCATATTGACCGAGAAAAAAGTTCACCTTTTGAATGTGGGTTTGATTCTAAATCTTCAGCTCGTACTCCATTTTCATTACAATTTTTTCTAATTGCAGTAATTTTTTTAATTTTTGACGTAGAAATTACTCTAATTCTACCTTTAATTATCTCTTTAAAATTGACCAACATACTAAGATTTATAATAGTAACAATTGCATTTATATTGATTTTATTATTTGGACTTTTTCATGAATGAAACCAAGGAGCATTGAATTGAGAATATTAGGATAATAGTTTTAAACAACATTTAATTTGCAATTAAAAAATATTGAACTAATCAATTTATCTTAAATAAGAAATATAAATATATAATTAGTTTCGACCTAATGTATGATGATAAAATTCATCCTTATTTAAATTTAATTGAAACCAAAATAGAGGTATATCACTGTTAATGATAAAAATGAATAACTATTCCAATTAAAGAAATATGTTAATCAAAATAAAGCTTCTAACTTTAATTTTTAGCGGTGAAACACCGTTTATATTTCTATTTATATAGTTTAAACAAAACATTACATTTTCATTGTAAAATTAAAACTCATTTTTTATAAATACTTTAAGATAATAAATCTCCATAATATCTTCAATATTATACTCTTAATAAGCTATTAAAGTAAATAAAAATAATAAAAAAAATTAAAATTACCAATAAAGATAAATAAATATTAATTATATTCAATGAAAAAAATTGTATAATTATAGAATTATTTTTTAATGAAAAATAAATATTTTGACTTCCATAATATTCTGATCAACCTTGATCTAAATTTTTATAACAATAAAAACCATAATCTAAAGGAAATTTATTAACTCCAAAAGTAGAAATAAAAGGTAAATTAAATATAGAAGAAAAAAATGTAGAAATATAATAAAAATTAGTTAATATTAAAATAAATTTTAAATCAGATTGTGAAAATTCATAACCAAATCAAATTCCCAAAAAAATAACTAACAAAACCATTAATTTTATATAAAAAGATAAACAAATAAAATAAGGAGTAGGAAAAATCAATCATATTAATATTCTACCACTAAAAACAACAAAGAAAATCAAACCTAATATTCCTTTTAACATAAAATCATTTCCCAAACAATAAAAAGATTTAAAATTAAAAATACCCCAAAAAACATAATATATTAAACGAACAGAATAAGAAACTGTTAAACCAATAGAAAAATAAAATAAAAAATAAACAAATAAATTTAAATAACTTATTGATAAAACTTCCAAAATCAAATCCTTTGAATAAAATCCTGATATAAAAGGAATCCCACAAAGAGAAAAATTACAAATATTAAATAAACAACAAGTTAATGGTATTTGATAAATTAATCTCCCCATATAACGAATATCTTGATTATTATTCAAATTATGAATTATAATACCAGCGCATATAAAAAGTAAAGCCTTAAATAAAGCATGAACCAATAAATGAAAAAAAGACAATTTATAATCTCCTAAAGACAAAATTCTTATTATTATTCCCAATTGTCTTAAAGTAGAAAGGGCAATAATTTTTTTTAAATCAAATTCATAATTAGCTCCTAATCCAGCTATAAATATAGTTATTAAAGAAATAAATAATAAAAAAAATATCAAATTTTTTCTCAAACAAGGACTAAAACGAATAAGCAAATAAACCCCAGCTGTAACTAAAGTTGAAGAATGAACTAAAGCAGAAACAGGAGTAGGCGCAGCTATAGCTGCTGGAAGTCATGAAGAAAAAGGAATCTGAGCTCTTTTGGTAATAGCAGCAATTAAAACTAATAAACAAACCACTTCTATTTCATAATCAGTTTTTATTATATCTAAATAATAAATATAATTTCATCTACCATAATTTATTATCCAAGCAATTCTAATTAAAATAGCCACATCTCCTACACGATTAGATAAAGCAGTTAATATTCCAGCATTATAAGATTTAATATTTTGATAATAAATTACTAAACAATAAGAAACTAATCCTAAACCATCCCAACCCAATAAAATTCTAATCAAATTAGGACTAATAATTAAAAAAATTATTGATAAAACAAATATAAAAACCAAAACAATAAATCGATTCATATTCAAATCATCACCTATATATCAATCTCTATAATAAATAACTATAGAAGAAATATATAAAACAAAACTCATAAATAATAATGATATTCAATCAAATAACAGAGACATATAAATCAAATTAGAATTTAAACTTATAATCTCAATTTCCAATATAAATATATAATCAATAATTATAAAATAAATTCTAAAAAAAAAACTAATTATTCTAAAAAAAAAAAAAAAAATAAAATAAATAAAACAAATAGAAATTATTTAAAACATAAATCATGCATCTTCAGAATCACAAACTAAAATTTTTTTTTATTAAACTATTTAAATTAAATCATTAAATCTCTAATAAAAAACAAAATATTTAATGGCAATCAATGTAATATTAATAATAAATACTCACGAACATACCCAGAAGAAAAGTAATAAATTCCATTATTATATTTACCATGTTGACTATAAGAATATAAATATAAAGAATAAGCTGCTGTAAAAAAAGAAATAAATATTAAAAAAATTATTAAAAAACTATCTCATCTGATTAATCTATTAATTAATATAATTTCACCTAATAAATTTAAAGAAGGAGGAGCAGCTATATTTGATGAACAAAATAAAAATCACCATAATGAAAATACAGGTATAATATTAATTAAACCTTTATTTAAAAACAATCTACGACTAAAAGTACGATCATAGCTAATATTAGCTAAACAAAAAAGACCTGAAGAACAAAGACCATGAGAAATTATTATTATTAAACATCCTAAATAACCTCATCTATTTATAGTTAAAACACCAGAAAGTACTAAACTTATGTGAGAAACTGAAGAATAAGCAATTAAAGATTTAATATCAGTTTGACGAAGACATATTATTGAAATAATTAACCCACCAAATAATCTTAATGAAATAATCAAATAATTAAATTTAACTCCTGTACTAATAAATAAAATTAATATACGCATATATCCATACCCCCCTAACTTAAGTATAACCCCTGCTAAAATTATTGATCCTGAAACAGGAGCTTCAACATGGGCTTTTGGTAATCATAAATGAACTAAAAATATAGGAATTTTAACCATAAAAACTATACTTATACAAATATATAAAAAAAATGAACCATAATCAAAAAAAAAAAAATCTAATGTATAAACAGTTAAATTAACATAAAATAAAGAAATCATTATAGGTAAAGAAGCAAATAAAGTATAAAAAAATATATATATTCCAGCTTGTATACGTTCAGGTTGATAACCCCAGCCTAAAATTAAAATTAAAGTAGGAATTAAACTAACCTCAAAAAACAAATAAAAAATAAATAAATTTATTGAACAAAAAGTAAAAAATAAAGAAATAATTAAAAAAATAATATTTAAAAGAAAAAAATTCTCATAATAATCATTAAATTTAATTTTCTCTCTAGCCATAATTATTAATGAGCAAATTCAAATTCTTAATAAAACTATAAAAAAAGATAAAAAATCCCATCCCATAAAATATCTAATATCTAAATAAAATCAAGTTATTCTAAAACATGAAAAAACTATAAAAAATAATAAAAAAAAAATAGATTGTAAAATTCAATATAAATTTTTTAAACATAAAGGAATCATAAAAAATATAAAAAAAATAAATTTTATCATAAACTTCTGAAAGATTGAAAATAATCATTACCATAAGAACGTATTATTAAAACCAAAATCGATAAGCCTAAAGAGCCCTCACAAACTCTTATAGAAATATAAATTATTCTAAAATAATATTCATAATTATAAAAAATTATTAAAAAAAAAAGACCTAAATACAATGATAAAACAATAAATTCTAAACTTAATAATATTAAAAGTAAATGTTTACATTTTAAACAAAGAACTACTAATCCAATAAAATATATAAAAAAAAAACATAAACTATTAACTACCATTGTTTTAATAATTTAAAATAAAATATTGGTCTTGTAAACCAAAAATAAGAAAACTTTTAAAACTTCAGAGAAAAAGTTACACCTCACCATTAATCTCCAAAATTAAAATTCTAATTAAACTATTCTCTGAAATAATAATACTAACAATTATATCAATATCATTAACTTTAACATTTTTAAGAATTAAACATCCTATATCAATAGGAATAATTATACTAATACAAACAATTCTAGTAGCCTTAATCACAGGAACTATATCACTAAATTTTTGATTTTCATATATTTTATTTATAGTAATAATTGGAGGAATATTAGTTCTATTAATTTACATAACAAGAGTAGCATCAAGCGAAAAATTTAAACTTAACTTAAATATTTTAATTATATTAACAACATTAATCTTTATATTATTAACAATAATAATTTTAAATGATAATATCTATCAATATATTTTTTTTAAAAATGAAGATATTATACATATTAATAATTATTATAATTATAAACTATCAATAAATAAATTTTTAAACTACCCATTAAATATATTAATAATTTCAATAATCATTTATTTACTATTAACATTAATTGCAGTAGTAAAAATTACCAAAATTAAAAATGGACCTATACGACAAAAAATCTAATGAAAATAATAAAAAAAAATATTCTAATAAAAATAATAAATAATTCATTAATCGATTTACCATCACCATCTAATATTTCAACCTGATGAAATTTTGGATCATTATTAGGAGCATGTCTAACAATTCAAGTAATCACAGGATTATTTTTAACAATACACTATTGTCCAGATATTACATTAGCATTTAACAGAGTAATTCATATTTGTCGAGATGTAAATTATGGTTGACTAATTCGAACAATTCATGCCAATGGAGCATCAATATTTTTTATCTGTATTTATATTCACGTAGGACGAGGATTATATTATTCATCATATATATATAAAAAAACATGATTAATCGGAGTAATTATTTTATTAACAACAATAGGAACAGCATTCATAGGATACGTATTACCTTGAGGACAAATATCATTTTGAGGAGCTACAGTAATTACTAATCTTTTATCAGCAATCCCTTATGTTGGAACAACTATTCTTCAATGAATTTGAGGAGGATTCGCAATTACAAATGCTACATTAACACGATTTTTCACATTTCATTTTATCTTACCATTTATAATTATAGCATTATCTATAATCCATCTCATCTTTCTTCATGAAACAGGATCTAATAACCCTTTAGGAACTAATAGAAATATTGATAAAATTCCATTCCATCCTTATTTTACTTTTAAAGACTTAGTAAGATTAATAATCATAATAATATTATTAATCATTTTAACATTATATTCACCTTATGGATTAAGAGGTCCAGATAATTTTACTCCCGCAAATCCCTTAGTTACTCCTACCCACATTAAGCCTGAATGATATTTTTTATTCGCTTATGCTATTCTTCGTTCAATCCCTAATAAATTAGGAGGAGTATTAGCACTTTTTATATCAATTATAATATTAATATTTATACCACTATTTAAAAAAAAAATACAAAGAAACTCATTTTATCCTTTAAATAAAATTTTATTTTGGTCATTTTTAAGAATTACTATTATATTAACATGAATTGGAACACGACCAGTTGAAGATCCTTTCATCTTTACAGGACAAATTTTAACAATAATATATTTTTCATATTTTCCATTACTATTTATTTCATCAAGATTATGAGATTATTTAATATTTATTAAATAGTTAATGAGCTTGTAATTAAGCATATATTTTGAAAATATAATAAAGAAATAATTTCTATTAACTTAATACTAAATTTTATTAACTAAATAATCAAGGAAAAAAATAAAACTTCTAAACCAAAAAAAAATTAAATAATTTAAAGAAACAGGTAAATACCTTATTCAAGCTAAATATATTAATTTATCATAACGAAAACGAGGAAGTGTTCCTCGAACCCAAATAAATAAAAATGATACATAAACAACTAAAAAAAAAAAAAAAAAATCTAAGTTTCCACCAAAAAATAAAAACCTAAAAATAAAACTTATAAAAAGAATATTTGAATATTCAGCCATAAAAATTAAAGCAAATCCTCCTCTTCTATATTCAACATTAAACCCAGACACCAACTCAGACTCACCTTCAGCAAAATCAAATGGAGTACGATTCGTTTCTGCAAGAACAGATCCAAAAAAAATTAACATCAAAGGAAAACCAATAAAAAAAAATCAAATAAAACTTTGATAAACAAGAAAATCATATATTATTAACCTAGAAACAATTACTAAAAAAGATAAGATAATTAAAGCTAATGTAACCTCATATGAAATAGTTTGAGCTATACATCGTAATCCCCCTAAAAGAGAGTATCTTGAATTAGATGATCAACCAGCAACCATAATTATATAAACTCCTAAACTTGAAACACATAAAAAAAATAATATTCTAAAAGAAAAATTAATTAAACCAGTAATATAAGGAATACAAACTCATAAAAATAAAGATAAAAATAAATTTAAAATAGGTGAAAAATAATAAGATCAAAAATTAGATATAATAGGAATATTAATTTCCTTAGAAAATAATTTAATTGCATCTCTAAAAGGTTGAAAAATACCTAAAAATCCAACCTTATTAGGACCTTTACGAAATTGAATATATCCTAAAACCTTACGTTCAAACAAAGTTAAAAATGCTAAACCTACTATAACAAAAATAATCATAATAATAAACACTAGTAGTAATAATAATAAATCAAAAAAAAACATAATATTACCTGTTTTTAAAACATAAATCGATTCTAAATCAAACACACTAATCTGCCAAAGTAATAATAAAATTCAAAATATAAATAATTATATTAAATATTTGGTCCTTTCGTACTAAAACATAATATTTAAATTAAGATAGAAACCAACCTGGCTTACACCGGTTTAAACTCAGATCATGTAAAATTTTAAAAGTCGAACAGACTTAATATTCAAGCTTCTTCACCCGAAATATATTTTAATCCAACATCGAGGTCGCAAACTTCTCTATCAATAAGAACTATAAAAAGAAATTACGCTGTTATCCCTAAGGTAATTTAATTTAAATTTATTATTTTAGATTATATGTTCATAAATCTATGATTATAAATTAAAAGAGTTAATTAAATCTTTTAGTCACCCCAACTAAATTTTTAAAATATATTAAATTTAAATTCTAAAAACAATAATAATAAATTAATAATAAAACTCTATAGGGTCTTCTCGTCATTAATAATAATTTAAGCCTTTTAACTTAAAAGTTAAATTAAATAAAAAATAATAAAGAGACAGAATTTTTCTCGTCCAATCATTCATGCAAGTTTTCAATAAAAAAACTAATTATTATGCTACCTTTGCACAGTCAAAATACTGCGGCAATTTAAATAATCATTGAGCAGATTAAACTTTAAATTATTATCAAAAAGACATGTTTTTAATAAACAGGCGGAAATAAAATTTGCCGAATTCCTTTTAATTACCTAAAATAAATATTATTATAATAAATAAATTATTTACTAATTTAATCATTATTACTCATAAAAACAAATTAAATAATAAATTTAAATAAAAAAATTAAAATAAAATATAAATAATAATATAAAAAAAAATAATAACTATTAAATTATTTAATAAATCGACAATAATAATCATATTAATAATAAAAATAAAAAATAATTTTTAAAAATATATCTAAAAGCTCATCCCATTAGATATTTCAAATTAAAAATAAACAACTAAAAATTAAATGTTTATAAAAAAATTAAAAAATTAAATTCTTTTCTTTAAAAACCAGATATCTATAAAAACGAATAACATTTAATTTCAAACTTCTTATTTAAAAAATTTTTTCAACAATTAAATAAATAAAAAATTAGCTCTTTTATAATCGGGATAATTAAATATTTAATTTAAAATTAATCAACCCTGAAACACAAGGTACAAAAAGTAAATTTTTCTTTTAAAAATTTAAAAATTAATTCTATATCTATACTAATACTCTATAATAAAAACTTTTTTTTTCTAAATAAATAATAAAAATAAATTGATCCTTCAAAACAAATATAATAAAAAAATAAATTTTCAAATTACACTGAATTGCACAATGATTATTTTAATGTAAATAAAAAACTTCCTTTAAAGATTTAACTTGATCTTTCTAGATACACTTTCCAGTACATCTACTTTGTTACGACTTATTTCAATTTAATTGAAAGCGACGGGCAATATGTGCATATTATAGAGCTAAAATCATAATTATTAATTTAAAAATATTACTTTCAAATCCAATTTAATTTTTATATTAAAATAAAAAAATCATAAATAAATTTAATGTAACCCATTTCTACTTTATTATAAGCTGCACCTTGATCTGAAATTAATTATTTAAATAAAAATAGAAAATTTAAAATTCTTATAAAATCTTCAAATAAACAACGATATACAAGCATAAAAAAAAGTTAATCAAATCGTGAATTATCAATTAAAGAACAGGTTCCTCTGAATAGACTAAAATACCGCCAAATTTTTTAATTTTAAAGAACACATCTATTAATAATCAGGTAAAAAAAATATAATTAAAATAATAGGGTATCTAATCCTAGTTTTTAACTTAAATTCAATAACCTAAAATTAAATAATAAAAACAAAATAAAAATTTAAATTTCACCTTTAAATAAAAAAATAAAATCATTATTAATATCAAAATTAATTACTAACCAAAAAATTTTAATTGCATTTATTTGTATAACCGCAATTGCTGGCACAAAATTTATTAAAACTAAAATTAATTTCTAAATCTTAAATAACTAAATTTTTAAAAATAAATACTGCAATAAATATATATAAAAAAAATTAACATATATAAAAAAAATTAACTAAAATATTAAGCTAAAATAAAACTTTTATTTAAAAATTAAAAATATTAACCTAAAAAAATTTTTATCATTAAAATAAAATACAATAAAAATTAAATTGTTCAACCCCCCATAAAAAACCTCGAAATTTTGAGATTTTTGTATACAAATAACGATCAAATTACGATTTTAACCCCAAATAAAATCAATAAAATTAATCAAAAACTAGTTTAAAGCTCCAAGCTTAAATAAAAGTTTTATCTAAAAATTAAAAATATTAACCTAAAAAAATTTTTATCATTAAAATAAAATACAATAAAAATTAAATTGTTCAACCCCCCATAAAAAACCTCGAAATTTTGAGATTTTTGTATACAAATAACGATCAAATTACGATTTTAACCCCAAATAAAATCAATAAAATTAATCAAAAACTAGTTTAAAGCTCCAAGCTTAAATAAAAGTTTTATCTAAAAATTAAAAATATTAACCTAAAAAAATTTTTATCATTAAAATAAAATACAATAAAAATTAAATTGTTCAACCCCCCATAAAAAACCTCGAAATTTTGAGATTTTTGTATACAAATAACGATCAAATTACGATTTTAACCCCAAATAAAATCAATAAAATTAATCAAAAACTAGTTTAAAGCTCCAAGCTTAAATAAAAGTTTTATCTAAAAATTAAAAATATTAACCTAAAAAATTTAATATAAACATTTATTTATATAATAATAATAAATTTTTAAATAAAAATTTAATTAAACATTTCAAAATCAATTAAATATTAATAAACATTTTATAAATTTAAAACTAAATAAAATTAATATTCCAATTTAATTTAAATTTTATTTTAAACAGTACTAAATTTTATAATTAAACATTTCAAAATCAAAAAAAATTTCTAAAAAACAATAATAAATATAAACTAAATAAAAATAACATTGTTATTAATTTTAAATTTAATTTTAATACCAATAAAAATTTTATTTCATAGTAAATAACTATATTTAAAATTAAACATATAACATTTTAATCTATTTTTTAAAAACCACATTTTTTAAAAAAAAAAAAAAAAAAAAAAAAAAAAAAAAAAAAAAAAAAAAAAAAAAAAAAAAAAAAAATTATATTTTATTATTATTACAAATTTATACTTATTTAAAAAATTTTCATTAAAAAATTAAGTTTAAAATTATTGTTTAACGCTAATTCAGTGCAAAATTAAAACAGATTTAAAAATTTAATTAAAATTCACTAATTAAATTTTGAATAAATAATTTAAATATTAAATTTGAATATTAATTTAGAAAAAAAAGATAAGCTAAATTAAGCTTTTAGATTTATAACTAAATTTAAATATTTTACTTTTTA